CCGGTCGATTACTTTCTGTTCATATAATGCACACAGCTCTAGTTGCTGGTTGGGCCGGTTCGATGGCTTTATACGAATTAGCGGTTTTTGATCCCTCTGATCCTGTTCTTGATCCAATGTGGAGACAGGGTATGTTCGTTATACCTTTTATGACTCGTTTAGGAATAACCAATTCATGGGGCGGTTGGAATATTTCAGGAGGAACTGTAACCAATCCAGGTATTTGGAGTTATGAAGGTGTTGCAGCGGCACATATAGTGTTTTCTGGTTTGTGCTTCTTGGCAGCTATCTGGCATTGGGTATATTGGGACTTAGAAGTATTCTGTGATGAACGTACAGGAAAACCTTCGTTGGATTTGCCCAAGATTTTTGGAATTCATTTATTTCTCTCAGGTGTAGCTTGCTTTGGCTTTGGCGCATTCCATGTAACAGGTTTGTACGGTCCTGGAATATGGGTGTCCGATCCTTATGGACTAACTGGAAAAGTACAAGCTGTCAATCCAGCTTGGGGTGTGGATGGTTTTGATCCTTTTGTTCCAGGAGGAATAGCCTCTCATCATATTGCTGCAGGCACCTTAGGTATATTAGCAGGCTTATTCCATCTGAGTGTCCGTCCGCCTCAACGTCTATACAAAGGATTACGCATGGGCAATATTGAAACTGTACTTTCCAGTAGTATTGCTGCTGTCTTTTTTGCAGCTTTTGTTGTTGCAGGAACTATGTGGTATGGTTCAGCAACTACCCCAATCGAATTATTTGGTCCTACTCGTTATCAATGGGACCAGGGATACTTTCAACAAGAAATATATCGAAGAGTTAGCGCCGGGCTAGCCGAAAATCTAAGTTTATCGGAAGCTTGGTCTAAAATTCCTGATAAATTAGCTTTTTATGATTACATTGGTAATAATCCGGCAAAGGGGGGATTATTTAGAGCAGGTTCAATGGATAACGGAGATGGAATAGCGGTTGGATGGTTAGGACACCCCCTTTTTAGAGATAAAGAAGGTCGGGAGCTTTTTGTACGTCGTATGCCTACCTTTTTTGAAACATTTCCGGTAGTTTTGGTAGATGAAGACGGGATTGTTAGAGCCGATGTTCCTTTTAGAAGGGCAGAATCTAAATATAGTGTTGAACAAGTAGGTGTAACTGTTGAGTTCTATGGTGGTGAACTTAATGGAGTAACTTATTCAGATCCTGCTACTGTTAAAAAATATGCTAGACGTGCCCAATTAGGTGAGATTTTTGAATTAGATCGAGCTACTTTGAAATCTGACGGTGTTTTTCGTAGTAGTCCAAGGGGTTGGTTTACTTTTGGCCATGCTACATTCGCCTTGCTCTTCTTTTTCGGACACATTTGGCATGGCGCTAGAACCTTGTTCAGAGATGTTTTTGCTGGTATTGATCCAGATTTGGATGCTCAAGTGGAATTTGGAACATTCCAAAAAGTTGGAGATCCAACTACAAAGAGACAAACTGTCTTATAGAGCATTTTTGTGGTTGGTATATTGATTTCTTTCCTCTTTTTTTGTTCATCGGGTACAAGAAAAAAGAATCTTGATTTTAATCATCATCTTCTCTTTGATTCTTTTTCTTTATTTATAAGATAAATGATCTCAAGTGAATAGGTGTGGAAGCTATAATTGTAAACCACAATCGAATCTATGGAAGCATTGGTTTATACATTCCTTTTAGTCTCGATTTTAGGGATAATCTTTTTCGCTATCTTTTTTCGAGAACCACCTAAGGTTCCAACTAAAATAAAAAAATGAAATAAATCTTGAAACAATTTAATTGAATTGAAGTAATGAGTCTACCAATAAGGGAAGCTCATTACTTCAATTACTTCAACTAATCCCCATGTTCTTCGAATGGATCTCTTAGTTGTTGAGAGGGTTGCCCAAAAGCGGTATATAAGGCGTACCCAGTAAAGCTTACAAGTAAACCAGATATAAAGATCGCGACTAAGGTTGCTGTTTCCATTTTTTAATAATTTCCAGAATGGATCTACTATACGATATAAGATCATTTATTTAGAAATACAACAGAATAGTATACAAAGTCAACAGATCTTAACCAATCATTATTTATATAGAATACGATTTATGGCTACACAAACCGTTGAAGATAGTTCTAGATCTGGATCAAGACGAACTCCTGTCGGGGATTTATTGAAACCCTTAAATTCAGAATATGGTAAAGTAGCTCCGGGCTGGGGTACTACACCACTTATGGGAGTTGCAATGGCTTTATTTGCTGTATTCCTATGTATTCTTTTGGAAATTTATAACTCTTCTGTTTTATTGGATGGGATTACTAGGAATTAGGTTTTATGAGGTTTTGATCTTTCCAGTAAAGAAAAAATTACTACTAATGCTAAAATCTTGATTTCTAAAGAAAAGATTTTGGTAGTTCGATCGTGGACTTTTTTGTTTCGGTATTTTTGGAAAATGAGTGTGTGACTTGTTATAATTGATCCTATGAATAATAACAGAATGAATGG